TAAAGAAATATGATTAGTAACTTATGAAAGGTAATCAAAAGTATATGGATAAATGGAAGGATGAAAGAAAGAAAGAGAGAAAAAATTGAATATTAATGATATATGATTCCAATTTGGAAAGTCTATGAGGTCACTGTAAGAAAAGCAATGTAATAAAGCATCAATACAGATTCATTCATAATAATTAGATAAATCTGTTCCGAAAACCAAAAATTAAGAGCCTTGAGCCAATAAAAACTGAGAAAATTGACTCAAAAACAAATTAAAAAATGAAATTCAAAATTTCATGTAAGAGCTCCATTGTAGAATTCGGGCCTAATGATTAATCAAGAAGCGATGGGAACGATGGAACCCATGAATATAGAGGATTCTCTTGAAAAATAAATCTTAGTAATTCATTGGACAGGATGGCGGAATAAACCAGAAACTTTATTATCTATTCTGATTTTTATTCTGAGACCTCATGGGATAAACATCAAACTTAAATAGAGATTGAAAGAGTAAATATTCGTCGGCGAAATTTTTTTTATTTGAAAAAAAAAGTAATAAAAAAAAATTTAAAAAGATAAAAGAAAATAAGGATTTGTTAGAATATTCTAACTCTAACAAAAACGACATTCGAGATGATGATATTCCGTTATTTTTAAATAAATAGAATTAATCTTGGATTCCATTTCGAAAAAGACATACAAAAATTTAGAAGAGATCGGATGAAATTAAAAAAAATACCATGATTAATAGAATTAATCATTAACTACATCTATATCTTAAATACAAGCTTTTTTAGTCCTTTTATTCGCGAGGAGCTGGATGAGAAGAAACTCTCACGTTCAGTTCTGTAGTAGAGATGGAATTTAGAATTTAGAAAAAACCATCAACTATAACCCAAAAAGAACCAGATTTCGTAAACAACATCGAGGAAGACTAAAAGGAATATCTTCTCGTGGGAATCGTATTTGTTTTGGCAGATATGCTCTTCAAACACTTGAACCCGCTTGGATCACATCTAGACAAATAGAAGCAGGACGCCGAGCAATGACACGAAATGTACGACGTGGTGGAAAAATTTGGGTACGTATATTTCCAGACAAACCAGTTACAGTAAGACCTGCGGAAACGCGTATGGGTTCTGGGAAAGGATCCCCGGAGTATTGGGTAGCTGTGGTTAAACCAGGTAAAATCCTTTATGAAATGGGTGGTGTACCCGAAAACATAGCCAGAAAAGCTATTTCAATAGCGGCATCAAAAATGCCTATAAAAACCCAATTCATTATTTCTGAATAGGAATATAGAATGAAAAAGCTAAATAACATTTAAGGATAAAAAGATTATCAGTTTTCTTTTTTTGACAAACAATATTTTTTTACTTCGTCCTTTGCATTAAAAGAAGAGATACAAAACAAAATGATATGATTCAACCACAAACCTATTTGAATGTAGCAGACAACAGCGGGGCTCGAGAATTGATGTGTATTCGAATAATAGGAGCTAGTAATCGCCGATATGCTCATATTGGTGACGTTATTGTTGCTGTAATCAAGGAAGCAATACCAAATACTCCTCTAGAAAGATCAGAAGTGATCAGAGCTGTAATTGTACGTACTTGTAAAGAACTCAAACGTAACAACGGGACGATAATACGATATGATGACAATGCCGCAGTTGTCATTGATCAAGAAGGAAATCCAAAAGGAACTCGAGTTTTTGGGGCGATCCCACGGGAATTGAGACAATTAAACTTTACTAAAATAGTTTCATTAGCTCCTGAGGTATTATAAGACCTAAGTATCGATAGTTTAGTATAGGATAAAAAAAAGGTATTGAAATAAAATTAATAAATAGATTATGTATCACGCATATACCCTTAATAATCAAATATTAATAATTAAATTCATATATTAATATATAATTCGTCTATATCTATATATAAATAAAAGAAAAAGAACATGTTGATTATATCAAAATTTATAGAACAATAAGGAATTTTAACTTATCATGGGGAAAGACACTATTGCTGATATAATAACCTCTATACGAAATGCTGACATGAATAGAAAAGGAACGGTTCGTATAGGATCGACTAACATCACCGAAAGCATTGTTAAAATACTTTTACGAGAAGGTTTTATCGAAAACGTAAGGAAACATCGCGAAAACAACCAATATTTTTGGATTTTAACTCTAAGACATAGACGAAATAAGAAAGAATCCTATAAAACTATTTTAAATTTAAAGAGAATAAGTCGACCGGGTCTACGAATCTATTCTAACTCTCAACGAATTCCACGAATTTTAGGCGGAATAGGAATTGTAATCCTTTCGACTTCTCAAGGTATAATGACAGACCGAGAAGCTCGACTCAAAAGAATCGGTGGAGAAATTTTGTGTTATATATGGTAATCCTTCTAATATAAAAATTGAATATCCGGAACTTACGATTTGTGAAAAAGGGGGGTTGTGTAATACCACCCCTGCTAAAAAAGTTTCGGGTGTTTTACCT